TCCGCCGACTGGAGAAAGGGAATAAATAAATCAATCAAATTCCGGGAGGCTTCATGAAGTGCTTCTTTAGGAGTTAAACCTCCATTTGTCCATATTTCTAGAAAAAGGATCTCTTGTTTTTCATTTCCATTTCCATAAGAATGAATACTATGATTCGCGTTTCGAACAGGCATGAATATAGCATCTATAGGATAACTTCCGTCTTGAAAGTTATTTGGTGTTTTTATATTATATCCTCGATTCCTTTCAATTTGTAATCCAATACAAAAATCAGTTGGTTCCGTTAGGTTAGCTATATGCTGCGTATTATCAACGATTTCCACAGAAGGTGGTAAGAGGATGTCTTGAGCAGTTACATATCCAGGACCTTTGACACAAATAAGCGCGTCACGAGTTCCATATAGATTACTTCTCAATACAATTTCTTTCAAATTCATTAAAATTTCATGTACTGATTCTTGAATACCTACTATGGTAGAATATTCATGCGGGATTTTCTCAGATTTTGCGCGTGTAATACATGTTCCTTCGATTTCTCCAAGCAAAGCTCTTCGCATCGCAATGCCTATTGTGTCGGCTTGACCTTTCATAAGTGGAGACAGAATAAAGCGTCCATAATAAAGACGCTTGCTGTCTGCTCTTGATTCAACACATTTCCACTGTAGTGTCCGAGTAGATACTTTTAATTTCTCTCGAACCATAGTAATATTATTTGTCAGATTTTTGAGTCATTTATTTCTCTTGAAATCTCTTCAATGTTTATTTCTACACTCGCCTTTTTTTAGGGGGTCTGCAGCCATTATGTGGCATAGGGGTTACATCCCTTACGAAACTTAAAAGTATACCACTTCGACGAATAGCGCGTAATGCTGCATCTCTTCCGAGACCCGGACCTTTTATCATGACTTCTGCTCGTTGCATACCTTGATCTGTTACTGCTCGAATAGCATTTCCTGCTGCGGTTTGAGCAGCAAAAGGTGTCCCTCTTCTTGTACCCCTGAATCCACAAGTACCGGCGGAGGACCAAGAAATAACCCGACCCCGTACATCTGTAACTGTCACAATGGTGTTGTTGAAACTTGCTTGAACATGAATAACGCCCTTTGGTATTCGCCGTGCACTTTTACGTGAACCCACACGTCCAGTCCTACGTGAACCGCTTCTTGGTATAGATTTTGCCATATTTTATCATTTCCGAAATATAAGTCAGAGATATATGGATATATCCATTTCATGTCAAAACGGATCTTTTATTTTGATTTGTTCATCGGTTCCTTTAGAGAGTCCCTTTTCGAAAGATTATCCTTGTCTTTGTTTATGTCTCGGGTTGGAACAAATTACTATAATGCGTCCCCTTCTACGGATCAGTCGGCATTTTTCACAAATTTTACGAACGGAGGCTCTTATTTTCATAATTGTTATTCCTTAACTGAATTTCGAATCGACTTTACTGATTGGAAGAAAATAAGTTTCTTGAGATTTTTGAACCGTGAATTGGATCCTCATGAAAGGAATCTTGAAAAACCACCGAACCATTCGAATCTTTGTTGTGGGGTCTAGAAATTCTGCGCCCCCCCCCGTTTGAATCATAACGACTTACTTAAATTTTGATTCTATCTCCTGGTAGTATATGTATAAAAGAGTGTCGGATCCTTCCTGAAACAGAACTTAGAATCTGACTTCATTATTTAAACGAACCCCGAACATACCATTGTGAAGTGATTCAGTAATTAAACCTTCATGAATCCATTTTTCTTCTTTTATTCCAGACAAACCCTCCTTGAAGTATCAACTAATGTAGGAAGGCGTGATATTAGATAACTTGGCCTTTTTTATTCGTTTTTTTCACAAACAGGAAGTTACAGATACAATTCGGATAGCAGAAAATTTACCATATATAGCACAAAATTTCTCCGCCGATTCCTTCTAGCCGAGCTGCTCGGTCTGTCATTATACCCCGAGAAGTAGAGAGGATTACAATCCCCATCCCGTCTAAAATTCTAGGAATTCGTTGATAGTTAGAATAGATTCGGAGACCCGGTCGACTTATTCGTTTTAAATTTAAAAGAGTTCTATATGGTCCTTTCCTATTCCTTCTATGTCGTAGGGTTAAAACCAAAAAATATTTGTTATTTTCTACAAGTTTCCTTACGTTTTCGAGAAAACCCTCTTGTAAAAGTATTTTAACAACGTTTTGGGTCATGTTAGTAGATGCTATTCGAACCGTTCCCTTTCGATCCATGTCAGCATTTCGTATAGAAGTTATTATGTCAGCAATAGTGTCCTTACCCATGATAAACTAAAATTATTGTTGCTTCCGAATTTGGATATAATCAGCATGTTCTTTTTTTATAAAAATTATTAAAGAAAATTCTTAAAAGTATATGCGTGAGACATAATCCACTAATTTATCTATTTTATTTAAATACTATCACTATCTCACGGTCTCATATTATAATACCTCAGGTGCTAATGAAACTATTTTAGTAAAATTTAACTGTCTCAATTCCCGGGCGATCGCGCCAAAAACTCGGGTTCCTTTTGGATTTCCTTCTTGATCAATGACAACTGCAGCATTGTCATCATATCGTATTATTATACCGTTATCGCGTTTGAGTTCTTTACAAGTACGTACAATTACAGCTCTGATCACTTCTGATCTTTCTAGAGGCGTATTTGGTACTGCTTCTTTTATCACAGCAACAATAACATCACCAATATGAGCATATCGGCGATTACTAGCTCCTATTATTCGAATACACATCAATTCTCGTGCCCCGCTATTGTCTGCTACATTCAAATGGGTTTGAGGTTGAATCATATCATTTTTTTTTTTATCCGTTTTTTTAATGTAAAATAAAGCAAAGGACGAAGTAAAAAAAAAAAAAGAAAGAAAACCCTGCAATTGTTTTTTTTATACACAAGACTTCTTTCCTTTGGTTCTACATTTCTATCCAGAAATAATGAATTGAGTTCTTATAGGCATTTTGGACGCCGCTATTGAAATAGCCTTTCGAGCTATATTTTCGGCTACTCCACCCATTTCATAAAGTATTCTACCCGGTTTAACAACAGCCACCCAATATTCTGGGGATCCTTTCCCTGAACCCATACGGGTTTCCGTGGGTCTTACTGTAACTGGTTTGTCTGGAAATATACGTACCCATATTTTTCCGCCACGGCGTACATTTCGTGTCATTGCTCGGCGCCCTGCTTCGATTTGTCTAGATGTAATCCAAGCGGGTTCAAGTGCTTGAAGAGCATATCTACCGAAACAAATATGATTACCTCGATAAGATATTCCTTTCATTCTTCCTCTATGTTGTTTACGGAATCTTGTTCTTTTTGGGTTATAGTTGATGGTTCTTTTTCAATTCCATCTCTACTACAGAACTGGACATGAGAGTTTCTTCTCATCCAGCTCCTCGCGAATGAAACGACTAAAACAGATTTTATCAAGATATACATGTGTTTAATGAATAATATGCTGAATCGTAGGATTCTTTGAAATTGCATCTAATTAATCAATTCGTTAATCTATTCGAAATTTGTCTAGCGTGTTTAGATATTATTTAATTAAACATGTATTCTATTTCTAGATAATGTCAATGTCTTTTTTTATAACGTTATCGTTATAAAAAAATCTTTCTTTTGTTTTTCCTTTTATCATATGGGATCGACAAAAATGTATCAATCTAATAAAAAAAAACTTTCGCGGGCGAATATTTACTCTTTCCATATCTATTTCAGCCATTTCCATATCTATTTCAGTTATAGGGTTAGTTCATGACCTCTCAAAATAAAAAAAAGAATAAAAGAGGAGGTCCCTGGTTTGTTCCGCCATCCCACCCAATGAATCATTAAGATTCATTTTCAATAGAACCTTCTGCATTCACGGGTTATATCGTTCCCATTGCTTCTCGATTAATGGTTAGGTCTGAATTTTCCGGCGGAGTCCTTTTTTCTTAAGTCAAATTTCTCAGTCTTTATTGGCTCGAGGCTCTTGATTTTTTTGTTCTATAAGCGGATTCATCTAATTATGCATGAACCATTATTGAATTTATGCTTTATTACACTGCGTTTTATGAGATGACTCATCGACCTTACATATTGGAATCATATATCATTGATATTTCCGTTCTCTCTTTCTCTCATCCTTCCACTTATCCGCATACTTTTTTTCTGTTTTGCTTTCCGACTTAGAACTTCACAACTCATAATCCGATTGGTTTTTTTATCTTTATGCAAAAAAAGATTTCAGTTGCTACAACGATATGTCCAATATATTATATCTTTATCTTGACTGGTTCTTTGGATCCAGATAATGCGAAGCAATGAGTTGGTTATTAGTGCTATAGTTATTAGTTCATACTCTGGGCCCTGGTCCGTTTTTTTGAATCCTAGCCTAAAAAAACCAACGAGTCACACACTAAGCATAGCAATTATATAAAATGATCAATCGAATTTTTATTTAACCCTCTAGAATTGCAGAATTGCTCTTTTTTTGTTTTGCTTGAACATAAAAAGAATAAAAGAAAAGAATAAAAGGGTTTTTCTTTTTTTGTCCATTACTAGGTATAATGTAAAAACACGTAAAGTCTTATTATTCTTCGTCTACAAATATCCAAATTTTGATTCCTAATACCCCGTATATAGTTCGAACTGTATAGTAACAATAATCAATTTTAGCTCCAATGGTTTGTAGAGGAACCCTACCTTCTCTGATCCATTCGACGCGTGCAATTTCTTTTCCATCGATACGTCCCGCAATTTGTACTTGAATTCCTTTTGTATTCGCCAGCTCGGTTAATTCAATAGCTTTTTTCATTGCTTTGCGAAAAGAAACTCTATTCTTTAATTGGCCAGCTATAAATTCTGCAAGAATATTAGGGTGTCCATAAGGATTTGCAATTCGTGTAATAGCAATGTTTAGTTTTCGGTTCGCACAATGAAGTTCTTTTTGTACATTCATCTGCAATTCTTCGACTCTCCGCGGTCTA